GCTAGCGTAGCTTACATAAAGCATAACACTGAAGATGTTAAGACGGACCCTAATAAGGTCCCGCAGCACAAAAGCATGGTCCCGACTTTTATATTAGCCTTAGCTAAACTTACACATGCAAGTATCAGCAGTCCGGTGAGAATGCCCTCAATACCCAACAAGTTTAAGAGGAGCTGGTATCAGGCACGCTACTAGTAGCCCAAAACACCTTGCTCAGCCACACCCCCAAGGGTACTCAGCAGTGATCGACATTAAATATAAGCGAAAGCTTGATTTAGTTATAGCTAAAAGAGCCGGTTAAACTCGTGCCAGCCACCGCGGTTATACGAGAGGCTCAAGTTAATACTATCGGCGTAAAGTGTGATTATAGGACCCAATACTAAAGCCAAAAGGCCTCAAAACTGTTATACGCCCATTGAGACTTGTAGGCTCCAAAACGAAAGTAGCTTTAAAACTTTAACCTAGAATTCACGACAGCTAGGAAACAAACTGGGATTAGATACCCCACTATGCCTAGTCGTAAACTTTGATGGTAAAATACATATACCATTCGCCAGGGAACTACAAGCGTATAGCTTAAAACCCAACGGACTTGGCGGTGCCCCACACCCCACCTAGAGGAGCCTGTTCTATAACTGAAACTACCCGTTCAACCTCACCACCCCTAGCCCCCAGTCTATATACCGCCGTCGCAAGCCCACCCTGTGAAGGATCAATAACAAGCTAAATGGGCATAGCCCAAAACGTCAGGTCGAGGTGTAGCACATGGGGTGGAAAGAAATGGGCTACATTTTCTATACCTAGAATAAACGAATAATAGTCATGAAACACGCTATTTGAAGGAGGATTTAGCAGTAAAAAGAAAATAGAGCGTTCTTTTGAAATCGGCCCTGGGACGCGCACACACCGCCCGTCACTCTCCGCCATTTTTCACAAACTCACTAAATAATAATTTAAATATAACTACTAGCGGAGACAAGTCGTAACACGGTAAGTGTACCGGAAGGTGCACTTGGATTAACCAAAGTGTAGCTAAATAGCAAAGCATCTCACTTACACTGAGAAGATATCCGTGCAAATCGGACCACTTTGAGCCCCAAAGCTAGCCAAAACCTATATTTAAATATACAATAATAAATAATTATACATAACCCTAAAACCAAACACTAAACCATTTTTCCATCCTAGTATTGGAGAAAGAAAAGATACATCTGAGCAATAGAGAAAGTACCGCAAGGGAATGCTGAAAAAGAAAATGAAATAAAACATCAAAGCATAAAAAAGCAGAGATTATTCCTCGTACCTTTCGCATCATGATCTAGCTAGTAAAACCAGGCAAAGAGTCCTTTAGTCTGAAACCCCGAAACTAGACGAGCTACTCCGAGACAGCCTATCAAGGGCACACCCGTCTCTGTGGCAAAAGAGTGGGAAGAGCTCCGAGTAGAGGTGACAAGCCTAACGAGCCTAGTTATAGCTGGTTGCTTAGAAAATGAATATTAGTTCAGCCCTATAATCTTCTTTAAATCAAATTCATAAGAACTAAAGAATAAAAGCTAATTATAGGAGTTAGTTAAAGGAGGTACAGCTCCTTTAAAAAAGGATACAACCTTAAAGAAAGAGTAAGGATCATATTAATTTAGGTACCCTATTAAAGTGGGCCTAAAAGCAGCCATCAAAACAGAAAGCGTTATAGCTCAAACAGGTACTTAACCAATTATACCGATAACCCGTCCAACCTCTTCACCCTTACTAAGCTATTCTACCTACTAATAGAAGTAATAATGCTAGAATGAGTAATAAGAAGACACGATCTTCTCCCAGCACACGTGTAAACCAGATCGGACCCCCCACTGGTGTATAAAGAACACAACCAAAGAGTGAACCGCAAAATACAAAATAACCAAGAAAAACCTGCACCACCAATCGTTAACCCAACACAGGAGTGCTTATTAGGGAAAGACTAAATAAAAAAGAAGGAACTCGGCAACCAAGGCCCCGCCTGTTTACCAAAAACATGGCCTTTTGCAATTATAGAATAAAAGGTCCAACCTGCCCAGTGACATTAGTTTAACGGCCGCGGTATTTTAACCGTGCTAAGGTAGCGTAATCACTTGTCTTTTAAATGAAGACCCGTATGAAAGGCGTCACGAGGGCCCTACTGTCTCCTTTTTTAAGTCTATGAAATTGATCTACCCGTGCAGAAGCGAGTATAAACACATAAGACGAGAAGACCCTGTGGAGCTTAAGATAAATAACTAACTGTGCCTAGCAACTCCCATAAGCAGCATATAAGCATAACAGTCCTAGTTAAAGTATCTTCGGTTGGGGCGACCATGGGGGATAAAAAAGCCTCCAAGAAGAACCAGGGGGTAAGTCCAACCAACCCCTAAGAGCCAAGAGCTACAGCTCAAAGCAACAGAAAATTCTGACTAATAATGACCCGAGCAACGCTCGATCAACGAACCAAGTTACCCCAGGGATAACAGCGCAATCCTTTCCAAGAGCCCATATCGCCGAAAGGGTTTACGACCTCGATGTTGGATCAGGACATCCTAGTGGCGAAAATTCTACTAAGGGTTCGTTTGTTCAACGATTAAAGTCCTACGTGATCTGAGTTCAGACCGGAGCAATCCAGGTCGGTTTCTATCTATGTTATAACCCTTCCTAGTACGAAAGGACCGGAAGGAGTAAGGCCTCTATTAAAAACATGCCTTATCCCCATCCGATGCCCCCAACTAAATCGGCAAAGGGAAATACCGCCAAGTCAAAGATAATGACAACTAAGATGGCAGAGCCTGGTAATGCAAGAGACCTAAGCCCTCTTACTCAGAGGTTCAAATCCTCTTCTTAGTAATACATGCACAAACTAATTATCCTAATTATTAATCCACTATTATTTATTATCCCCGTCCTTCTAGCCGTAGCCTTCCTAACATTGCTAGAACGAAAAATCCTCGGTTATATACAACTACGTAAAGGACCTAACATCGTCGGGCCATTTGGCCTCCTTCAACCATTCGCAGATGGAATTAAACTATTTACCAAAGAACCCATTCGGCCCCACACATCCTCCTCATTTCTATTCCTTTTAACACCCGCCCTAGCCCTAACCTTAGCCTTGATGCTATGAGCTCCAATACCAATTCCATACCCAATCACCAATATAAACCTAGGAATCCTATTTATTCTTGCAATTTCCAGCCTATCGGTATACGCAATCCTAGGCTCTGGGTGAGCATCCAACTCTAATTATGCCCTAATCGGAGCTCTACGTGCAGTAGCACAAACCATCTCTTATGAAGTAAGCCTAGCACTAATCCTCCTTTCAACTATTATATTTACCGGAGGATTTGCCCTACAAACCTTTAACATTACCCAAGAAAAAATTTGACTACTTATCCCAGCCTGACCTTTAGCTGCTATATGATATATTTCAACCCTAGCAGAAACTAACCGAGCCCCTTTCGACCTGACGGAGGGGGAATCAGAACTAGTATCAGGATTTAACGTAGAATATGCAGGAGGTCCATTCGCCTTATTTTTTCTAGCTGAATATGCAAACATCTTACTAATAAATACCCTCTCAACTATTCTATTTTTAGGTACTACACTCAACCCCCTACTCCCAGAAACCTCAGCACTCAACCTTATAATTAAAGCTTCTATTCTCTCAGTAGTCTTTTTATGAATCCGTGCCTCATACCCACGATTCCGATATGATCAACTCATACACCTAGTATGAAAAAACTTCCTCCCAATCACACTAGCCCTCTTACTCTGACATTCAGCACTCCCTTTAGCCATAGCAGGAATTCCACCACAAACTTAAAGGAAGTGTGCCTGAAAGACTAAGGACTACTTTGATAGAGTAAACCACAGGGGTTAAAACCCCCTCACTTCCTTAGAAAAAAGGGATTTGAACCCATCCCTAAGAGATCAAAACTCTTCGTGCTTCCAATACACCACTTCCTAGTAAAGTCAGCTAAACAAGCTTTCGGGCCCATACCCCGAGAATGTGGGTTAAAACCCCTCCTCTACTAATGAACCCTTATGTACTCACTATTTTTATTCTTAGCCTAGGCATCGGCACCACACTCACATTTGCCAGCTCCCACTGACTTCTAGCCTGAATAGGCCTAGAAATTAGCACAATAGCCATTATCCCACTAATAACACAACAACACCACCCACGAGCTGAAGAAGCCGCAACCAAATATTTTCTTACCCAAGCAACAGCTGCAGCCATAATTTTATTTGCCAGCCTAACAAACGCCTGACTAACAGGAGAATGAAACATCTCACAAATTTCTCACCCCCTATCCGTAACTCTAACTATCTTAGCTTTAGCCCTAAAAATTGGTCTAGCCCCAATACACTTTTGACTTCCAGAAGTCCTCCAAGGATTGAACCTCACTACTGGATTAATCCTCTCAACCTGACAAAAACTAGCCCCATTCGCCTTAATTTACCAAATTGCCCCAAACACAAATCAGACCTTACTTATTACCTTAGGAATTATATCCGCACTAATTGGCGGTTGAGGCGGGCTAAATCAAACCCAACTACGAAAAATCTTAGCATACTCTTCAATCGCCCATCTAGGATGAATAATTATTATTTTACATTTTTTACCTAACTTAACCCTATTAAATCTAACCTTATACATCCTAATAACTTCAACAATATTCCTTTCATTCAAGCTTTCCATAGCCACAAAAGTTAATTCTTTAGCAACTACATGATCAAAAACACCACCACTAGCAGCATTAACAATACTCAGCTTACTCTCACTAGGAGGTCTTCCACCCCTCACAGGCTTTATACCAAAATGACTAATTCTCCAAGAACTAACAAAACAAAATTTACCCATCACAGCTACAATCATAGCAATAACCGCTCTTCTAAGTCTATTTTTTTACCTACGCCTATGCTACTCTATTTCCCTAACAACCTTCCCAAACATTAACAATGCATCAACACCATGACGATTTAAAACAACCCAAATATCCGTCCCACTAGCCATCACAATCGCCCTAACTATACTACTTCTCCCATCTACTCCAACCATCACTACCCTCTTCTCCTAGAGATTTAGGATAAACAGACCAAAAGCCTTCAAAGCTTTAAGCAGGAGTTAAAATCTCCTAATCTCTGATAAAGCCTGTGAGATTTTAACCCACATCCTCTGAATGCAACTCAAATACTTTAACTAAGCTAAGGCCTCTCTAGATGGGAAGGCCTCGATCCTACAAACTCTTAGTTAACAGCTAAGCGCTCTAACCGACGAGCTTCCATCTACTTCCTCCCGCCTATCGGCTAAAGGAAGGCGGGAGGAAGCCCCGGCAGGCTGTGAGCCTGCTTCTTCAGGTTTGCAATCTGACGTGACCGGCACCGCAGGGCTTGATAAAAAGAGGAATTTAACCTCTGTATATGGGGCTACAACCCACCGCTTAAACATTCAGCCACTTTACCTGTGACAATCACTCGCTGGTTTTTCTCAACCAACCACAAAGATATCGGTACTCTCTATTTAATTTTTGGCGCCTGAGCCGGAATAGTCGGAACCGCCCTAAGCCTCCTTATTCGAGCAGAATTAAGCCAACCAGGATCCCTTCTTGGAGACGATCAAATTTATAATGTTATTGTAACAGCACATGCCTTCGTGATAATTTTCTTTATAGTAATGCCTATTATAATTGGAGGATTCGGTAACTGACTAGTTCCACTTATAATTGGTGCCCCAGATATAGCATTTCCGCGAATAAATAATATAAGCTTCTGACTACTACCCCCATCCTTCCTACTTCTCTTAGCCTCCTCAGGTATTGAAGCGGGTGCAGGGACAGGATGAACTGTATATCCTCCTTTAGCTGGTAATTTAGCTCACGCCGGCGCATCAGTTGATTTAACTATCTTTTCCCTTCATCTAGCCGGCGTATCATCTATTTTAGGGGCAATTAATTTTATTACCACAATTATTAACATAAAACCTCCAGCTACAACTCAATATCAAACACCTCTATTTGTATGATCTGTGATAGTAACTGCAGTGCTTCTTTTACTTTCCCTTCCAGTCTTAGCTGCAGGAATTACAATATTACTAACCGATCGAAATTTAAACACAACATTCTTCGACCCCGCAGGGGGAGGTGATCCAATTTTATATCAACATCTATTTTGATTCTTTGGACACCCAGAGGTCTACATCCTTATTCTCCCAGGATTTGGAATAATTTCTCATGTTGTAGCATACTACTCTGGTAAAAAAGAACCATTTGGATACATGGGAATAGTATGAGCTATGATGGCTATCGGCTTCCTAGGTTTTATCGTATGGGCTCATCACATATTCACAGTTGGTATAGATGTAGACACTCGGGCTTATTTTACATCTGCCACAATAATTATTGCTATTCCAACAGGAGTCAAAGTATTTAGCTGACTAGCTACACTCTATGGAGGCTCAATCAAATGAGAAGCGCCATTTCTCTGAGCTCTCGGATTTATTTTCCTATTTACTGTTGGAGGATTAACAGGGATTATTCTAGCCAATTCATCATTAGACATTGTCTTACATGATACTTATTATGTAGTAGCCCATTTCCACTATGTTCTCTCAATAGGAGCTGTATTTGCAATCATAGCTGGATTCGTCCACTGATTCCCACTTTTCTCCGGCTTTACACTCCACGGCACATGAACAAAAATCCACTTTGGAGTAATATTCATCGGAGTTAATCTAACTTTCTTCCCACAGCATTTCTTAGGACTTTCTGGAATACCTCGACGATTCTCCGACTACCCAGATGCCTATACACTATGAAATTCAATTTCTTCTATTGGATCACTAATGTCATTAGTAGCCGTAATAATATTCTTATTTATCCTATGAGAAGCATTTGCAGCTAAACGAGAAGTTCAATTTGTAGAACTAACCACCACAAACGTTGAATGACTTCACGGCTGTCCCCCACCTTACCATACATTTGAAGAACCTGCTTTCGTCCAAATTCAACCCTGAAAACCGAGAAAGGAAGGAATCGAACCCCCATATGCTGATTTCAAGCCAGCCGCAAAGCCACTCTGCCACCTCTCCTTTAGAGGTGCTAGTAAATTCAAAATTACACCACCTTGTCAAGGTGGAATAGCAGGTTAAACCCCTGCGCACTTTACACAATGGCCACCCCACTACAATTAGGATTTCAAGATGCAGCCTCTCCAGTTATAGAAGAATTAGTTCATTTTCATGACCACGCCCTCATAGTCGTTTATTTAATTAGCAGTTTTGTCCTTTATATTATTATTACCCTAGTAATAATAAAACTCACAAACAAACACGCCCACGATTCCCAAGAAATTGAAATTGTATGAACAGTATTGCCGGCCATTATCTTAATCGTAGTAGCCCTCCCATCACTCCGTATTTTATACTTAATAGATGAAATTAATAATCCTCATCTAACAGTCAAAGCCATTGGTCATCAGTGATACTGAAGCTATGAATATACTGATTATAAAGACCTTTCCTTTGATTCTTACATGACTCCTACACAAGACTTAACTCCAGGCCAATTCCGTCTATTAGAAGTTGATCATCGAATAGTAGTTCCAACAGAATCCCCAATTCGTGTCCTCATCACTGCAGATGATGTGATTCATTCATGAACCGTACCATCCATGGGTGTTAAAATAGATGCCGTCCCAGGACGACTAAATCAAACTACATTTATTCCTTCTCGTCCGGGTGTCTACTACGGACAATGCTCTGAAATTTGCGGCGCAAATCATAGTTTTATACCAATCGTCATCGAAGCAGTACCACTAAAACACTTTGAAGACTGATCAACATCAATATTAGAATTCACCTCACTAAGAAGCTAAATAGGGAATAGCGTTAGCCTTTTAAGCTAAAGTTTGGTGGCCCCCACCCACCCTCAGTGATATGCCTCAGCTCAACCCAACACCTTGATTTCTAGTACTATTATTTTCATGAATGGTCCTCCTAGTAATTATTCCCCCAAAAGTAATACATCACCACTTCACAGGTGATCCAACTCATCATTCAGCCAAAGAACAAACCCAAACACCTTGAAACTGACCATGACACTAAGCTTCTTTGATCAATTCTCATTAACCACCTTCATAGGTATTCCATTAATTGCCTTAGCACTGACACTCCACTGAATTTTATTTCCAACTCCTCAAAACCGCTGTCTCAATAACCGTCTATCAACCTTACAAGCTTGATTTATCCGACAATTTACACATCAACTATTTCTCCCAATTAATCAAGGAGGGCATAAATGAGCTCTTTTACTCGCCTCACTCCTTATTTTCCTTATTACTCTTAACCTTCTCGGAATCCTACCCTACACATTTACACCGACAACACAACTATCCATGAATATAGGCCTTGCAATTCCACTATGACTAGCAACAGTTCTAATCGGAGCCCGCTATCAACCCAACCACACACTAGCTCACCTGTTACCAGTAGGAACACCAGGCCTACTAATCCCAATTTTAATTATAATTGAAACAATTAGCTTATTTATTCGCCCTATTGCTCTTGGAGTTCGACTTACAGCCAACTTGACAGCTGGCCACCTACTTATCCAACTAATTAGCACGGCCGCTTTCCATCTACTCTTCATTATACCCTCTGTATCACTGCTAACCACCACTTTACTTCTACTGCTCACCATTTTAGAACTAGCAGTAGCTATTATTCAGCTTATGTATTTGTACCTTCTAGTAAGTCTTTATTTACAAGAATCAGTTTAATGGCCCGCCAAGCTCACGCATATCACATAGTTGACCCAAGCCCTTGACCTCTAACCGGGGCATCCGCTGCTCTCCTCCTTACATCCGGCCTAGCTGTATGGTTTCACTATCACTCAACTACCCTAATAACCCTAGGCTTAATTCTTATGCTTTTAACTATATACCAATGATGACGAGATATTGTACGAGAAGGAACCTTTATAGGCCATCACACACCTCCTGTACAAAAAGGCTTACGATATGGAATAATTCTATTCATTACATCTGAAGTATTCTTTTTTCTAGGTTTCTTCTGAGCCTTCTTCCACTCAAGCTTAGCTCCTACACCAGAATTAGGGGGCTGCTGACCCCCAACAGGAATTACCCCACTTGACCCATTCGAAGTCCCCCTTTTGAATACAGCAGTACTACTCGCCTCCGGGGTGACAGTAACCTGAGCTCACCATAGCCTAATAGAAGGTGAACGAAAAGAAGCTATTCAAGCCTTAGCCCTAACAATCTTATTAGGCTGCTATTTCACTTCACTCCAAGCCATAGAGTACTATGAAGCTCCTTTTACCATTGCCGATGGCGTTTACGGTTCCACATTTTTCGTAGCTACAGGCTTTCATGGCCTACACGTTATTATCGGAACATCTTTCCTTCTAATTTGCCTACTTCGACAAATTAAATTCCACTTCACATCTCAACATCATTTCGGCTTCGAAGCCGCAGCCTGATATTGACACTTCGTAGACGTAGTTTGACTATTCCTTTATGTCTCAATTTACTGATGAGGATCATAATCTTTCTAGTATTAAATCAATACAAATGACTTCCAATTATTTAATCTTGGTTAAAATCCAAGGAAAGATAATGAATCTAATAACCTCAACACTAACTATTGCAGTCCTTCTGACTGTGGTTCTAGCATTAGTATCCTTTTGAATTCCACAAATAGACCCAGACTCTGAAAAGCTATCACCCTATGAATGCGGATTTGACCCCATAGGATCAGCTCGATTACCCTTCTCACTCCGATTCTTCTTAGTAGCCATTTTATTCCTACTTTTTGACCTAGAAATTGCTCTACTTCTTCCTCTCCCATGAGGAAACCAACTTACAGACCCCTTACATGCCTTTATTTGAGCTACAGCTATCCTTACACTCCTAATTATTGGCTTTGTCTACGAATGAGCTCAAGGAGGCTTAGAATGAGCCGAATAGACAATTAGTCCAAAGCAAGACCCCTGATTTCGGCTCAGAAAACTATGGTTCAAGTCCATAATTGTCTTATGACTCCTACACACTTCAGCTTTACATCAGCATTTATTTTAGGGTTAATAGGCCTGGCCTTTCACCGCACTCATCTTCTCTCAACGCTTCTCTGTCTAGAAGGAATAATACTCTCCCTGTTTATTGCCCTTTCACTCTGATCCCTGCAACTGAACGTTATCCCCTTTTCAACAACCCCAATAATCTTATTAGCCTTCTCAGCCTGCGAAGCCAGCACAGGACTGGCCCTTCTAGTAGCAACAGCTCGAACCCACGGGACAGACCACCTCCAAAGTCTAAATCTCTTACAATGCTAAATGTTAAAAAAATTTTAATCCCAACTTTAATACTAATCCCAACAACTTGACTTATTCCAAAAAAATGACTATGAACTAAGACTACATCCCAAAGCCTAATTATCGCCCTCATTAGTCTCCTATGATTAAAATGAGACTCAGAAATTGGATGATCATCCTCTAATATTTATTTGGCTACAGACCCACTCTCCACCCCACTCTTAATCCTCACATGCTGACTCTTACCACTAATAATCCTCGCCAGCCAAAACCATATTTCCCCAGAACCAATTAATCGCCAACGAAGTTACATTACTTTACTAATTTTACTCCAATTCTTCTTAATCCTAGCTTTCAGTGCCACCGAAATAATTATATTCTACATTATATTTGAAGCTACCTTAATCCCAACCCTAATTATCATCACACGATGGGGCAATCAAACAGAACGACTAAATGCAGGTACATACTTTCTTTTCTACACCTTAACTGGCTCTTTACCCTTATTAGTTGCCCTCCTTCTGCTACAAAAAGATTTAGGCTCTCTATCAATGTTAACCATACAATTTACCAAACCAATAACTTTTATTTCATGAAGCGACAAAATCTGATGAGCAGGCTGCCTACTAGCTTTTCTAGTTAAAATACCACTATACGGCATCCACCTTTGACTACCAAAAGCCCATGTAGAAGCACCAATTGCCGGATCCATGGTCCTAGCCGCTGTTCTACTCAAACTAGGCGGTTATGGGATAATACGAATTACATCCTTACTTGACCCTCTTACTAAAGAACTCTCCTACCCCTTTATTGTTATAGCTCTTTGAGGGATTATTATAACAGGCTCGATCTGCTTACGACAGACAGACTTAAAGTCACTAATCGCTTACTCATCAGTCAGCCACATAGGATTGGTAGTAGCGGGTATTCTTACTCAAACCCCATGAGGCTTCACCGGAGCAATTATTCTAATAATTGCCCATGGCCTAGTATCATCTGCACTATTCTGCCTCGCTAATACTAATTATGAACGAACCCACAATCGTACTCTTCTACTTACACGAGGCATACAAATTATTTTGCCACTTATAACAACATGATGATTCATGGCTAATCTAGCTAACTTAGCCTTACCACCCATCCCAAACCTCATAGGAGAACTGTTTATTATTGTTTCAACATTTAATTGATCATATTGAACAATTTTATTAACAGGCCTTGGAACACTAATCACGGCAAGCTACTCTCTGTATATGTTCTTAATAACACAACGTGGCCCAACGCCAACCCACATCATCACATTGTACCCTTCACATTCACGAGAACACCTTCTCATAGCTCTTCACTTACTCCCAATTCTTATGTTAATATCAAAACCAGAACTTGTATGAGGATGATGTTACTGTAGATATAGTTTAAATAAAACGTTAGATTGTGATTCTAAAAATAAAAGTTAAAACCTCTTTATTTACCAAGAGAGGCTGGCAGCACTAGGGACTGCTAATCCCCAAGCTCCATGGTTCAAATCCACGGCTCACTTAGCCCCTAAAGGATAATAGTCCATCCATCGGTCTTAGGAACCGAAGACTCTTGGTGCAACTCCAAGTAGCGGCTATGAATGATACTACTCTAATCTTCAACTCCTGTCTACTTATAATCTTTACAATCTTGATTTTTCCAATCCTTACTACTCTCTCTCCGAATTCAACTAACAAAGATTGAGCCACTACACATACAAAAACAGCAGTTAAATGTGCATTCTTTACTAGCCTAATTCCACTATTCATATTTTTAGACCAAGGAATTGAAACTATTACAACTAACTGACATTGAATAAATACAATAACATTTGATGTTAATATTAGCTTCAAGTTCGATTCCTACTCCATTATCTTTGTCCCAATTGCTCTCTATGTAACCTGATCAATCCTAGAATTCGCCCTATGATATATACACTCCGATCCCAATGTCAACCAATTCTTTAAATATCTCTTACTATTCTTAATTGCAATAATTATCTTAGTCACCGCCAATAATATCTTTCAACTATTTATTGGCTGAGAAGGTGTAGGAATCATATCCTTCCTCCTTATTGGGTGATGATATGGCCGTACCGACGCCAATACTGCAGCTCTCCAAGCCGTAATTTATAACCGAGTTGGCGACATTGGACTTATTATAACAATAGCTTGACTGGCAATAAACCTCAATTCCTGAGAAATACAACAAATATTTTTCCTCTCTAAAAATATAGATCTCACTCTACCATTAATTGGACTAATCTTAGCAGCTACGGGTAAATCAGCTCAATTTGGCCTTCATCCATGACTTCCTTCAGCTATAGAAGGTCCAACACCAGTATCTGCCCTACTTCATTCAAGTACAATAGTTGTAGCAGGGATCTTCTTACTTATCCGCCTTCACCCTATGATAGAAAACAACCAAACCGCATTAACCCTGTGCCTCTGTTTAGGTGCACTCACTACCCTATTTACAGCAACATGTGCTCTAACCCAAAATGATATCAAAAAAATCATCGCATTTTCCACCTCAAGTCAATTAGGCCTAATAATAGTTACCATCGGACTCAACCAACCACAATTAGCATTCCTACACATCTGCACTCACGCCTTTTTCAAAGCAATATTATTCTTATGCTCCGGCTCCATTATTCACAGCCTCAACAATGAACAAGACATCCGAAAAATAGGAGGACTCCATTCTTCCTTACCATTCACTTCATCCTCCCTAATATTAGGCAGCTTTGCACTGACAGGTATGCCATTCTTAGCAGGCTTCTTTTCAAAAGACGCAATTATTGAAGCCCTAAACACCTCACACCTAAACGCTTCAGCCCTCTCTATTACTCTACTCGCCACATCATTCACAGCTGTTTACAGCTTCCGGGTAATCTTCTTTGCACTTATGGGGCACCCACGATCCACTTCTCTTTCACCAATTAATGAAAACAACAACACTGTAATTAACCCCATCAAACGCCTTGCTTGAGGAAGCATCCTAGCAGGCTTCCTTATTACTTCAAACTTTCTCCCAACTAAACTACCTATAATAACCATATCCCTAATGCTAAAACTTGCCGCACTATTGGTTACAATTACAGGCCTACTAGCAGCAATAGAACTAGCCTCTCTAACTAATAAACAAATAAAAATTCTACCAAACTTAAACCTACACCACTTCTCCAATATATTAGGATTCTTCCCAAATATTATACACCGCTTATCCCCTAAAACAAGCCTCACCATGGGACAAACCATAGCGTCTCAACTGATCGACCTATCATGATTTGAAAATACAGGCCCAAAAGGAATCGCCTCAAAACAAATAACCATAATTCATATAACTAACAACACTCAACAAGGTCTAATTAAAACCTACCTAATAATTTTCCTCCTAACCACTGCCCTTATTACCATGATTATCCTAATTTCCTAATAGCCCCGCAATGCACCTCGACCTAGTCCGCGAGTCAATTCTAATACAACAAACAACATCAACAATAAAGCCCAACCACAAACCACAAGCATCAACCCACCCGAAGAATATAATAAAGCTACCCCAGCCATATCTGCACGAATTACAGAAAATTCTTTAAATTCATCCACTATAGTCCAAAAACCCCCATTTCACCCGTATCACTCATTAGACAATCAACCTCCAATTCCCAACAACCCTAATAAATAAACAACCACATAACTAAAAACAGATAAATCCCCCCAAAATTCAGGATAAGGCTCAGCTGCTAAAGCAGCCGAATAAGCAAACACCACTAACATCCCGCCAAGATAAATTATAAATAAAACTAAAGATAAGAAAGGCCCACCATACCCAATTAAAATACAACACCCCGTCCCTGCAGCCCAAACCAACCCAAAAGCTGCATAATAAGGAGCCGGATTAGAAGCAACAGCTACTAGCCCTAATACCAATATAATTATTAAATAAACTACCAAATAAGACATTAATTTTGCCTGGACTCTAACCAGGACCTACGGCACGAAAAACCGCCGTTGTATTCAACTACAAAATCTCTAATGGCCAACCTCCGAAAAACCCACCCCCTCATTAAAATTATAAATGATGCCTTAGTAGACCTCCCAGCTCCATCCAACATTTCTGTCTGATGAAACTTCGGCTCCCTACTAGGACTCTGCCTCATCACCCAAATTCTCACAGGTCTCTTCCTTGCAATACACTATACTTCTGACATTTCAACCGCCTTTTCTTCAGTAGCTCACATCTGCCGAGACGTAAACTATGGCTGATTAATCCGAAATCTACACGCCAACGGTGCCTCCTTCTTTTTCATTTGCATATACCTCCATGTAGCCCGAGGTTTATACTACGGCTCCTATGCCTATAAAGAAACATGAAACATTGGAGTAATTCTTCTCCTACTAGTAATAATAACTGCATTCGTAGGATACGTTCTTCCCTGAGGACAAATATCATTCTGAGGGGCTACAGTCATTACAAATCTCCTCTCAGCTGTCCCCTATGTTGGAGATGCATTAGTTCAATGAATCTGAGGAGGATTCTCAGTAGATAACGCTACGTTAACCCGATTTTTCGCATTTCACTTTATCCTTCCTTTTATTGTTGCCGCAGCAGTAATCCTCCACCTCCTCTTTCTTCATGAAACAGGGTCCAACAACCCCATAGGTCTAAATTCCGACACAGACAAAGTCTACTTCCATCCTTACTTTTCCTACAAAGACATCTTAGGCTTTATTGTTATACTTCTAGCCCTCATTACACTAGCCCTCTTCTCCCCTAACCTACTCGGAGACCCAGAAAACTTCACTCCAGCAAACCCCCTTGTTACCCCACCCCACATCAAACCAGAGTGGTATTTCTTATTCGCTTACGCCATCCTTCGATCCATTCCAAACAAATTAGGTGGAGTCTTAGCTTTACTGTTCTCAATTCTAGTACTAATAATTGTACCAATCCTTCACACATCCAAAATACAAACCCTCACCTTTCGACCCTTTTCCCAATTCTTATTCTGAGTCCTAGTAGCAGATATGCTCATCCTAACATGAATCGGGGGAATACCCGTAGAACTTCCATTCATCATCATTGGACAAATTGCATCAATCCTCTACTTCACTCTATTCCTACTCCTCATCCCAATAGCAGGTCTAATAGAAAATAAAATACTATCCCTAAAATGCCCTAGTAGCTTAACACAAAGCATCGGTCTTGTAAACCGAAGACCAGAGGTTAAAATCCTTTCTAGCGCTTCAAAGAAAGGAGATTTTAACTCCCACCCTTAACTCCCAAAGCTAAGATTCTCATTAAAACTATTCTCTGAAACTTAACAATAACCCCACACCCACATGCAAGTATCCGCCAATTTATATATATGTATTATCGTGCATATTGTCTTTTACCCATTCACATGTACTAGCACATTACATGTTTCATCTTACATATAGTAGTGAGAACCCGCCAACTGATGATTTCACGAAATACTCTTAATGATAGTGCTAGACAATAATTGCAAGTTTACACAACTGAATTATTACAGGCATCTGATTCCTTTTTCAGGAACAATAATGAGAACAATCCACAATAATTTATTTCTAAAGTGCATTGACTAATGCGGTCAACCTTAAGTTCGTTACCCACCAAGCCTAGCATTGAATCCCCCCATAGGTTTTTATCTTTTTGGGGGGGAAATCACTTACATTCCGGTTGTCCCTCCTATGCAATATAAGGTAGGATAATTATTGCATGGGATTCCAATATTAATTCATGTTAGAAAGACATAACTCAAGAATCGCATAACTTGTATTAAGTGCATAGAGTTATTTATACCTGAAAAGTCTACGATCCTATTCCACCCCCCGCCACGCGCGCGTTAAACCCCCCCTCCCCCATCATCCTACAAGTCCTATGTAATTCCGTTAAACCCCTAAACCGGAAAAGACCAAGAATGTGGTCCACTACGCCCCTTCACATCATATATATATATATATATATATATATATAGTTAAAAATTTTTTTTTTTAATATACATAGAATTTTTTATAAAAAAAAACATAAACATAGAAGAATAGAAAAGTAAGCGAG